TAGTTTGAATAAAAAAAAGTAGGAAGGCCATATCTATTTGAATTTTCAATGATGCTGAAATACGAAGGAAAAGCCCCTATATTCCCTATCTATTATTCCCTCTCTTAAATGAGGTAGTCAAATTATTAATTCTCTGTCGATTTTTGAATTCTAAACAAGAGGGGGTTCTTGGTACTAATTGAATTCAATCAACGGGATTAAGTCACCGGGTGTTGGGGTAAAATAAAAAATAGGAACAACGACTTAATCTGGACCGATTTTGTTTGGCTTTGTACCTATACTATCTCCTCTAGCATCCCGTCAAAGAGGATCCTTTTTTTATTTATGATTGATCATCCCCATCATCCCCATAGAATTGGGGGGTGGATAGAACTTAATCAGCAATGAAAGGTATCAATTTAAATATCTGTATCTGTATGAATCTCATTAACAAACGATCGAGTAAATTACATATGTAACAGATCTATTTTCTTTGAACCTCATTTTTAGGCATTTTTTTTTCTTTGGCTCTAGTTGTAAATCGCTGTAACATTTGAGGCGGGGGGTCATTCATACATTCTATTTAATTCTATTTAATTTATGGAAAGGTTACAGAAAATTTACTGAACCTCAAGTCAAATACTATGTATGTATTGTTATCGTTCTATTTCAGTAACAACGGTGTTTCAATTTTTGTGAAAAAGATTTGCGATCCCTTAAATTTTAAAAATATTCAATTCTAAAATTAGAAAATATCCATAATTTAATTACTTCCAGTGACAATTGTTCAGTTTATCTGATAAATATGGGATCCTCTATTCTTTCAATTCATATTTTAGCAATCAGATGAAAGAATAAAGTTCTCTTATATATCAATCTTTTTTATCCAATTTATCCATTCCATAAAAAAAGAAAGAAATTGGATTTCTTTTTCAATCTATCTATCTGTTTTAAATCATTGGTGGTTCAATTTGAAAAGAAAGATGGATTGATCTTTCTTATGATGATTAAAAAAAATGTGGTACTTACTCAAAAACATTATTTAAATAATGATGTGGAAGTAGGAAATTTTTTGAATTAAATATTTTTATAAATATTTTTAATAACTTCTTATGAGTCCTTGATATTCGAAGAAGTGTGAGATTGGTGAATCTATCCTATCGAGTCACTCGAAGATGGAGATTCAAAAAGAACTTATTTATTCGTGTTAATTAAATAGAAAAAAAATGCTGCATTTATAAATTTTATAAATATGGGGATTAATGAATTATTGCTGAGACTTTTTCAGAAAATATCTACCCATTCGTAACCATATAGAAGGACAAAAGTATAGATTACTATTTACCGACAGACCCAATGACTATTCATGATTCCATAATTGAATCAATTACATACTGGTTCCAAACTAGAGGAATGTTATGGTAAAACTTCGTTTGAAACGATGTGGTAGAAAGCAACGTGCGACTTGAAGGACATGATCAGCTGTGGATGTAAGAATCCACCATTTTATTAGGAATGAAAGTGCTCTTGGCTCGACATCCTTTGTTCTGTTCGACTAGAACCCCCAGTTTTTTGTTGGGTTGTAATGTAAATAGTACATGATGGAGCTCGAGTAGAAAGTATTGATTCATTTCTCAAGGGCAAGGGTCTAGGGTTAGTGCCAATGAATAAGTTGGAACAACTTCGTAAGTATATCTTCGATATAGAAATCGAAAGGATTCAATTCGAGAAAGTTTCAAATCCAAAAGGAAAATTTGTTGGACTTGGTAAAACTGTTTCGATCAAAAGTGTAACACGCGGGAATCAACCGTTCTTATGATTCTTTGATAGAAAGAAATCACAAAAAAAGGTATGTTGCTGCCATTTTGAAAGGATTAAGGATCACCGAAGTAATGTCTAAACCCAATGATTCAAAGAAAAGATAAAGGATCCTGGAACAAGGAAACACCATTTTCAATTGTCTCAACAACTAAATCATAATGAAGAATAAAAACAGATTCTAAACGAGACAAGAAGGGGGTTAGAGACCACTCAATAAATGAAATGCTTAAGGGTTTTCTTTGAGCTATTTGAGAGTTATCCAACTTGAGTTATGAGTACAATTTTTTTTTAGGAAAGAAAAAGGACTTAAATCATAGTCTAATTGATTTGATGATTTTATGAATCTATTTGCCATGATAATTCTATACCTATACATAGATATAACTTCGAATCATTTTTTCTTGAGCCGTACGAGGAGAAAACTTCTTATACGTTTCTAGGGGGGGGTATTGTTCGTCTACATCTATCCCAATGAGCCGTCTATCGAATCGTTGCAATTGATGTTCGATCCCGAAGAGAAGGAAGAGATCTTCGGAAAGTTGGTTTTTATGATCCGATAAAGAATCAAACTTATTTAAATGTTCCTGCTATTCTATATTTCCTTGAAAAAGGCGCTCAACCTACAGGAACTGTTCATGATATTTCAAAGAAGGCAGAGGTTTTTAAGGAACTTCGCTTTAATCAAATGAAATTCAATTAA